CCTTGACACCTATCCTCACACACAATTTGATTCTTGTCAAGGGCTAAGTCTAGGTGTGAGGTGTGTTTGAAATGGACGGTTGCCGAGAACCAGGCTTGAACTGGTGACACAGGGATTTTCAGTCCCTTGCTCTACCGACTGAGCTATCTCGGCGCCTGTAACCAAACCAGACAATTAGGCTCGTGGCCTAGCTGGCCGTGCTGCGGTGCTGCGTGTTAATGTGCTGCGTGAACATGCTTTGCGGGCGGGTGGCCTTAGCCCCGTCTCCGCTCAAGGGCTATGCTATCACCTTTGCTGCTCTTGGTCAAGTGCCCTCTCCTGCGAATCCCCCACAGTTGCGGAAGGAGGTGGTCTGAGCAGGCTACTCTCTTGGGCTGCCCGGGATTCGAACCCGGAACTAATTGGTTAAAAGCCAACTACTCTATACCATTGAGTTAGCAACCCGGTGGCTTGTGTGTTCATAAGCACAAGTATACTGTGGTTGTAAGCATACCACGCGAGAGGCAAGGGCAGTGCTTTGGGCTTGTGGCATAGGCCGTACGGTTCATCCCTAAGGTGACTCCGGAAGAGCCCAAGCATTTGGTGCCTTGTGCCTCGTGAGACGTGTTCTGCAGAAATGACGCCTGGCTTGCTGTCTTGTCCAGTAAGAGGCCCGCTTTGTGTTGAAGCACTTGTATTGTGTCGACTTGATTTGGCTATTCTGATCCCAGAGGTATAAGAATCACATGGCTCAAGTTCTACTGTATGAGGCGCTTCGAGAGGCCATCCTAGAAGAGATGGAGAGAGATCCAAGGGTATGTGTGATGGGAGAGGACGTGGGCCATTATGGCGGCTCTTACAAGGTGACGAAGGGCCTGTGTGAGCGGTATGGAGACCTCCGACTATTGGATACACCCATCGCGGAGAACAGCTTCACGGGCCTTGCCATTGGGGCTGCCATGACCGGATTGAGGCCCATTGTCGAGGGCATGAACATGGGCTTCTTGCTACTGGCGTTCAACCAGATTGCTAACAATGCAGGCATGCTGCATTACACATCAGGGGGTAACTTTACCACTCCAATCGTGGTTCGTGGACCAGGAGGGGTAGGAAGGCAGCTAGGCGCAGAGCACTCCCAGCGGTTAGAGTCCTACTTCCAATCGGTGCCAGGATTGCAGATGGTAGCATGCTCAACCCCCTACAATGCAAAGGGCTTGCTGAAGTCTGCCATCCGTAGCGAGAATCCAGTGATCCTGTTCGAACACGTGCTGCTGTACAACCTGAGAGAGCACCTCCCCGAAGCGTCCTACACTCTAAGCCTAGAAAGAGCAGAGGTGGTGCGTTCAGGAAACGACGTGACCCTGCTAACCTACTCGCGCATGAGGCACCACGTGCTCCAAGCAGCCAGGATCTTGGTGGATCAAGGCTACGACCCAGAGATTATAGACTTGATCTCTCTCAAGCCGCTAGACATGGGCACCATTGCTACCTCCATTCGCAAGACTCACCGGGCAATTATTGTGGAGGAGTGCATGCGTACCGGTGGAATTGGTGCAACGCTACGAGCTTCAATCATGGAACACCTGTTCGATGAGCTGGATGCGCCCATAGCTTGCCTGTCCTCTCAGGACGTGCCTACCCCCTATAGTGGCATCTTGGAGGAGATGACCGTCATCCAGCCTAGCCAAATCGTTCAGGCTGTCAAGAGCATGTGTGACAGCTAAGGCACGGGGAGGTTGTTTGGCAGCCCTTCCATGGGCTCTTGCTCGTAGCACCAAGGCCCCTCACACACACTATGCAACTGTGGTCTTGCTGTGTAGGGCCATCCCTCTGGCCCTCTCATACTGGCAAAAGCCCGGCCGTCTCCGTGGTGTCCTCACGGAGTGCGGCAAGGAAGCATTGCTCGTAGGCTGTTCTGTGCTGTAGACTCTGCTTACTGGTTGACTCCATCGCTCTCTAAACAGCACAAAAAGGACGGACAAGAATATGCACTACCCTCTCATCTACACTGCAATCGTGTTGTACCTTGTGACCAGATGACTTGTAGCACCACTTCTCTTGGGCGGGCTTTGCTTGCCCAGGGTGCTCGGACCCTATTTCAATTCGATTTGCAGTGGTCAAGCTGTGCGTGCGCTAGGCCATGACACCCGGTTGAGACTTGTCCCATGCCTCCAAGCTCGGTGCTTGTACCTTGTCTTGGCCTTCTTTGTATTCAAGCCTAGCCTCATCCACAGGATGCCCCGTGTGGTTGTACAAAGGTTTCCAGCTCTGCCCCAAGGTACGACTCGTGCAAGGGGTCGGAGGCTACACGTACACGCACCTGTGTGACCGTGATTCAAGCGCTAAGTCAGCCTCCTAGCTGGCTGACATGGCCTTCAAGACAGGAGCGAAAAGGCCTATCAGCATCAAAACTAAGGCTCTCCTGCCGTTTCATCAAGAGCTTCAAAACCGCTGACCTGTTCAACCAGGCGTTCCCTTGTGTTTGGTCTAAGGTGAAAACACGCTGCCAGCACTCAATCCACGCCTCATCAAGCTTTTTAGGCCTCAGATCGGTGTCATACCATCAGGTTTGGAAGGGGAAGATAGTTTGGTCACAAACCGGTAAGCCACACAAATGGGTTGGACAGCAATCGTGTTTCAATTGCGTAATACACTAAGTTGCCTATGTGTTCTTTCAAAGCGTGTGGCATACCATTCTAGGAGCCATATTTACACACAACTTGGCACACAACTCAGGGTTGCCAGAGGACAATCAAAGAGTGTATGATGTAGTTAGGCCTAAGTTAGGCTTGGGCCTCTTTGCATTTTGTTTAATTGGAGGCATCTCTATGACTAAGCATGAAAGGAGCAGACACGCTGAGCAACTATGGCAGACCATACGGGGCTGTTTGCTTGACAGTGGTGTCATCACTGGGGCAGGGATGAGTGCCTTGTTCGTTTACGTGTGCCTACCCCCTTGGGCGAAAGCCGATAGACGACAGCCCACCCAGCCGCCTTTAACCTCATACAATCAAACCATTCCAAATGATCGCATTCGCATGCCTGCGAAAGGTTTTTTGCCTTCTAGTCACAAGAGCGCTAAACCTACACCAACCATTGATAGCCACAATACAGGCTCCAAGGCCACCCTCAATCAGAGAGTCAATCCAGACAAAACGGGTGCCAATGCCACTTGTTCGAGCCCATAAACTAAGGATGTGATCACTAATGATCCAGCCCAGAAGCGAGAACAGGAACTAAGCGAGATGGAACAATTGGCTCTCAAACACTATCTCAACTGTTTGTGTGATGCCCTGGACCGCATGACACAAGGCCCTCAACACAGCAACGTCGAAACTTGGCAGGTAAAACATAGCCCCCACGTGTCGAACGTAGAGTCTTGTATGGAGAACAACACCCAGACCACACAGCCAAGCCAAAACACCCAGACCACACAGCCAAGCCACACAAACAGCCAGCCATCAAGCAGCACTCAATCCTGTTTCATTGAGCCATCACCCTCAAAAGACGCCAGTGAGTCTGATCCGGCTTTTGCGTCTAAAACTCCTTTGAGATCGAGCTCTCCGCGCCCATCGTTGATGCCAAAGGTGGCTGGACCAAGCATAAACACAAACCCAAACAGACTACCTCCGCGTAGTCCCGTTCCTCAAGCATACAATATGGAAACAAGTTCTCCTCTGACAAGAAGAACTCGTGAGTCAAGGGAGACAGAAAGAGTCTTAACACCCGATCTCAACAACTTGGGTCTCACACACAGAGAGGATGCAGCGCGTGTTTTTCGCCAATATGCTCGTTTCAACCGCTGTATTGCAGCGGCAAGACAGAAGGCAAAGAAGGCACAGCAGTCTCTAGACATCGGAGCTAGGACGGCTTGGTTGTCCAATCTGTCACAAGATCAGTTATGCGATGCTGAGGAGGCTTTGCTTACTGACATTGAGACGCAGAAGGTACTTAAATGTACATTTCCGGACCTAGATCAAGTAGAGACCATAGAACACGTCTGGGCTCAACAAGGAAAATCCATCACCATAGTTATGGATCCATCAGAGACATGGAGTTGGCCAAAACAAGTCAACTTGCCCGACCTGCTTCACATAGTACTTGACAATGGCCAAGGAACGAAAGTTCACTGTCTACGAACAAACACAGCAAACGAGATAGAGTTTGTGACCAGTCGAGTAGTGATAGAGTACTCGAACGCAAAGCCGTTTAAAGACACGTTAAAAGCGATCTTTGAATCGTTCCCAGTTAAGTTTTCAAGCATTCAGGACGCGGACCATCTAAGGATGAAGCACCAGAATGCTCTTACGATTAGCGGAGACCCTCGGGTTGTTGAACCTGCCGTCCTAACGTCTAAAGAGTTTAATACAAGAAGGACAAGCAAAAAAAAAGCAAACCCAGCTTTTCCTATCTCAGACCAAAACCCCATTGTAGACCGTAGTCTCTCATCTTATCACGCACATGCCCTTGCTCATACTTTGAACCACATCAATGATCCTGCTAGTGCAAAGAACCTCATGAAGCACATACATCCGGACATCCAAACAAAGTACGTTCAGATAAACACAGCACAGGCGTATGTGGAATCTTCGATTGCAGCTCTTGCCAACGAGAATGAGATGCTTGATAAGATCTATTGCCCCGAAAATTCAAAAGTGGCCACTGTTCTGTGTTACGAGCTTAAGGCTATACACGATCAGGAGTCTCAAGCGATCAAGAAGATGGTACGATCTGTTCTAACGGACGAGTCTATCACGAATGAGGACAAAGTATTGGTCCTTAACACGATTGCGGAGACCTCTTTGAAAACGTTGGATCCTGTTTGGGATTTCTTTGAATCCACGATGAGACGTGCCCAATCAGACATTCGAAGGCGTGTGATGCGTGGCCCATTGCCACAAGGCAGAGCACAGGTAATGTGTGATGTATACATCTCACATCTCATGGCTGAGCTACAAACGACCATCGAAGAAAGAATCAATGCTCTCAAGGTGCTTATTACCGAGTGTAAGAAGTTTCAAACGCGAGCTGGACACACGGCTGCAGAAAGCCACATCCCCCAGTTTGCAGAGGTTAAGCTACAAGATGGTAAAATTGATAGCTTGATTGCAAGATGGGAGCTTCTTGAAAAGAAGCTCCCATCTTATAAAAGAGATGTCTTAGGTACTAGGTACTTCAATAAATTCGTTGATATATCGATTCAAAAGTCACTTCCTAATCTACCTTTTAACAAGGTGGCTATGGAACAGATAGACTTGCATCACAGGATACAAGTAACTCCAAACAATCGAGGGCTCGTTTGTACAAACAGAAACGCTAAGCAGCTGTTAACGCTGATTAAGCAAGAGATTCAAAAGGCAAATCAACATCCGGACGGAGATGCCTATGTGTCTTCTATCAACACAGATTCGCTTCTAACTCAGTACTTCGTGGTGACAGTCAAACATCTAGATGACAACACAGCTGAGCTAAAGGTTTCAAATGTTCGTTACATACAAAAGCCAAATCCAAGCAAGGATTCGACCTCTTAGCTTGACAATAGATCTCTTAGCCTTATACAACCCTCATTTATACCTAATGATGGATCAATCAAAGCCGCAACAAACGTTTACTATCAACTTGAGTTTTCCTCTTTCAAATAACTTAGCTTTAAACATCTATGGCACGTTTACCTTTACTGTAAGTACGTCACTAGAGCTAGAGACAAACACAGAGCTAGAGACAGAGACAGAGCTAAAGACAGAGACAGAGCTAAAGACAGAGCTAGAGTTAGAGACAGAGGCAAAGCTAAAAACAGAGCTAGAGCTAGAGCAAGAAAAATGGAGGATCGCAGAACTAGAGGCTTACTACTTTCGCCTTTTTTCACAGGAGACACATCAATTTCAAGACGGTCAGTTATCATGGGATTTATTGCAAAAAGTTCAAAAAGGTCTGCTCAGACCTACCCAATCTCAGATTATTCAACGTGTGCTAAAGCAGTTTTTAACGGACAAAAGTGTACCTTTGATAAGGATTATGGTATACAGGTACATAGACCGCTTAATGTCGCAGCGAGAGTCAATACCATATTGCCCAAGGACTTCATTCTTGGATGAACCCACTTGGTTAAGCTTATTAGAGCTGCTTAATGTGGATCCTCAACACGCTCAAGCTGTAATCAACTATGTAATGGCAAGCAAACACAAGAATTTAAGACCTATAAGCAAGTTGCTGCAAGCGCAATCCAAAGAAGAAGAGAGGCTTGTAGTTGAAAGCCTGGCATAGCTATGCAATGTATGTGTATCCTGCGAGGTAGCAGTTTCCATTGCATTGTGTGATAAAGGGTAGCTCTCTGATTAAAAGAGAGCTACCCTAAGCACAATACATAAGCCGGGCAAAAAAAAGAAATGTTTGCAATTTTTTCCAAAACAAAGACTAAGTGCAGTTGCGTCCACATCTTGCTTAGACTAAAACCGTGGCTTCAGCTTGGTGTTTCGTGCCTCTGGCTTTCGTAGATAGCAAAGTTTTGCTTTGCGCACCTTAGAGCCACGAAGCACCTTCAAGCTAATTCTCTTCGTGGCTTTTGTTCAGGTTCCCCATAAAAGCCTATACCTTTCGTTGTATGCCAACGAGATTTTCTTTTTGGGGCAGGCTTGGCTCCAACTCCAAGCCTGTTCTCATCCGATTTGTCTAGTTCATCCGTTTGGGAGCTTGCGTCTCCATCTAGTTCCGACAATTGTGAGTTAGCCTCTCCAACGAATTCACCAGTCTTGGCTTCAATTGCAAATTGTTGCAGGACGACATTCATATACTTTGATACATGCTTAGAATTGTGGCTGTGTTTGGCTAAAGCCTTGACTTGAGCTCTCTCCTTCTGCATTAGGTCTGGTCCGTCTTGGAAGTCGATGACTGGCTGACAGATGAACTTTCCCACCGCTAGACCTGCTACTTTGCCCAGCTGGTTGCCCAGGGATGTAGAAAAGGTCGAAAACACATAGAAGATTTGGATCCCTTGACTTTGCTGAATGGGGTCTTGCACCCCCAAATAATTTTGGGTTTTTAAGGTTTCAAAGCAAAAAGGCCCAGCTCCGGTCACAATGATCACACCTTTCACCACACAAAAATTCTCAGCCAAATCGGCTTTCCTATGAATGCTATTCGTCATCCTCTGCATTTGTTGATCGTAATAGACCACCTTTGAATTGACTTCACGGTGTTTGTTGCGTAAAGTCTCGATTTGGCCAAGAAGGTCCAGCTTACTTTTTCGCAAATCTTCCTTAGAAGCACTTATAAGATCCAAACTGAGGTTTTTGTAAGGATAGGAGGGGAGAGTCATCGGCGTAGAGGAAGACGAGGCAGCTTGAGGTCCTCGTGGCGAACGGTGGAAGAGCACCCTTGCTGGGCTGAAAGATTGAGCCATCAAGCAGTGCCCGTATGATGCCTAAAAAGACTGATCTATCTTCTGGGCTAAGATCCTGAGCAAAGTCCACAGCCAATTGATAATAGAGGCATTTCAAGGCGCTTTGAATAACGTACAAATTGGTTACGAGCGACCGCCCAGATGGCGCTTTAGAATGTCGGCAGTAAACATCACAAAATTAGCCCGAACCAGTGGTTGGTTTGGGAACCACGATCAAGCTAAAGAGCACTCTTTGGCGTGGTTTGCACAATGGCGACCCTAGATTCTATTTCCACGTCCGCGTCGTCTCGCAGCCGTGCAATGCAAACTGCTGTCTGAACTGTGACGCACTGTTATTCATAAGTGCGTGTTGAAATAGAGTAGCCTTTTGCTATGAGAGCCAAAGTAGCCGCGGCAAGCACACAAGCCAAGATTAGCTGTTGAGCCTGCAAGAAGCTAATCGAAAACAAATCTGTGTCACAATAAGAGATAAGAAGCACCCGTATGAAAAGAGATCCAAATAGGCGAAAAACTAGGATTTAAGGCACAGATAAGCTGCAAAGCTTTATCCTACGTTCTAAACAGCTATTCAAGCTCTCTGTCAATTGAACAGCCATGTTTAAATGAAATGGATAGGCCTCCCCAAAAATCAAAAAGTGTGATTTAAGGCAACGCAGTCCTTCTTAAGGCCTACTATACCGCCACCAAGTGATGCACGCTTGCACTCTCACAAGTTTCTCTGTTTGAGAGCGCCAAGTGTTGAATAACAGTGCTGATAGCGAGCAAGTCTAAAAACACTCTACTTGGTCTTTGATAAAGTGTTTACAACAAGACTGGCTTTCTTTCCAAGGCGACTAGCCCGGTCGGCAGCGAAGGGCCTGTCGTAACAGGGACTAAGTGCGACTTTCTATAGCAAACACGTTTGGCTCTCGCCCGCAGCTTGGTGTCTCGCTTTCAAAGCAGAGTACTTCGTGGTTGCCAGTCCAAAGAGCTCGCGCTCCTTGCGACTAGGCTTCCGAAGACGCAACTCTCTACAGTCCTTTACTAGGATGCCTGCTTTCAACTCGACTTTTGATCGTGTATCAATCTATTCTATAAAGGGCCCAGCGCTGAGAGATTGGTAGCACCCATCAAGGTTTTGCTTAAGACTTACATCATCCTCTTTTTGTACTCCAGGCTGACAAAAGCTCTCAAAATTGTTGTAATAGGACGATTAGACGAAGCCAATTGCCACTGATCCGTGTTGTGATAGAGTGGAAACTGATCTTTGCGCTTTTTGAGGCAACATGTTCACTTCTCGTTTTAGTCTGTATTTTATACAGACCTCTTGGACTGAAGCATAGAAATCTCCATAGCGCAAGCAGTTTCAATAGGGCAAACCTCGCTTCGTCTTCGTAAATAGCTACAAGTTCAAGATGGATTATTGTGAGACACGGGCGCCTGTGTGTTCTCTCACCCGTTTACGGCTTAGCAAGCATTCGATGGAAGGTTGAGAGACTTCAAGAACCCCTTTTTAGAGATCCATTGCCAAAGCTGGCTCCTATGCCAAGATGGAAACACCGAGCAAGTGGGTCAAACTATTTGTTCTCTCCACTGGGACCCTTGCAAGTGATAGGCATAACCACACAGGGTAGAGAAGACATGTAAGAGAAATGCTTTCAACGCGGCTTGCGGTGAGTCGCAAGCCACACAGCAGGAAGCCGAGGTCTGGACAAGGTGTGGGTTGAGAGGTAAGATGCTTTAGTGAGAGATCAGAGAGAATCTGCGCTTGTTGGGTGCAGGGGTCGAGACTCGACCCGTGTAGAGCCCTAAGCAAGGAAAGCCTCCTTCTGGGCTATTAGCTCAGTGGTTAGAGCGCGCCCCTGATAAGGGCGAGGTCTCTGGTTCAAATCCAGAATAGCCCAACCCTTGCTCGTACGATTGGAGGCTTTTGTCTGCCAAGGAGAGGAGCGAGGGAATGTGCGCTGTATAGGTTCGTGGTGGGGGTATAGCTCAGTGGTAGAGCGCTGCTTTTGCAAGTGCGCCGTTGGATGGCTCGTTGAATCACGGATCTTAGGCAGGCTCGGGTGAGTGCGTCCTCTGGTGTGGAGGGCGTTGCCCGGACCAAACTCACGTCTTACCCCTTGCCACACCGGCTAGGGGGACAAGAGCATGACGTAGGCTTCAAGCAAGTCCATTTGTAAGGAGCAGAGTAGGATGATAGGGGGTGCTTTGCTTCTCAGCAAGCGACCCTTTGCAAGGCGGCCAGGTCTAAAGGCATCGTACACGAATCGCACGTGGGATGGGCAGGTTCCCCAGGGCTGCAAGCACTGGACAAGGGCACCGCGTTGCCCCTTTGTAGGCAAAGCGGTGGACAAGCCCAAGAAGAGGCCAGCAAATTGGCTGGTGTAGACGCGATCAATCGTGGGCCGTCCATCATCACTCCGTGAGACCAGTCACAACGGGATCGCTTCGAGGGGGTTGAATAGACTTGCCTCCGGCGACAGAGGGGCCACAGTGGCTTGAGCCAAGGGCCTCAGGAAGAAGAAGGTCTCTTCCGGAGAGCGCAGTGCGGCGAGAGCGGCAGGCTGTGTTCGGAGGGGGAGGAGAACGCCTCTTGACATCCCCGGGATCGGGTGATAGTAGTAGGAGCGGTTGTGCCCCCTGTGGCAGACGTCAGCGGTTCAAGTCCGCTTACCTCCAGGGGATGTGGTTTGGGAAGGGTGCGCCTGTAAGGTCCTGTTTGGACGAGCTATTGATTGTATCTCTTGTGTGTGATGAGAGCCGCACCTGTGGTGAGGCTTCAAAGGAAGAAGGGCTTGCGGTGGATACCTAGGCATCCAGAGACGAGGAAGGGCGTATGTCACCGACGAGATGCTTCGGGGAGCTGGACACAGGCTGAGATCCGGAGATGCCCGAATGGGGAAACCCCAAACAAGTACTTGCTGCTGAATCAATAGGCAGCCAAGAGACAACCTGGCGAACTGAAACATCTTAGTAGCCAGAGGAAGAGAAAGCAAACGCGATTCCCTTAGTAGCGGCGAGCGAAACGGGACCAGCCTAAACCGGTTTGACCGGGGTTGTGGGAGGGCAATAGAGCGCGAGGCTTGCTAGGCGAAGCAGTTGAGTGCTGCACCTCAGATGGTGAGAGTCCAGTAGCCGAAAGCAGGCCCGTGCTTAGCCTTGACCCGAGTAGCATGGGGCACGTGTAATCCCGTGTGAATCCGCAAGGACCACCTTGTAAGGCTAAATACTCCTGGATGACCGATAGCGAACAGTACCGTGAGGGAACGGTGAAAAGAACCCCTGACGGGGATTGAAATAGACCATGAAACCGCAAGCTTTCAAGCAGTGGGAGGAGGCTTGAACCTCTGACCGCGTGCCTGTTGAAGAATGAGCCGGCGACTTATGGGCAGTGGCCCGGTTAAGGAAACGGAGCCTAAGCGAAAGCGAGCCTTTACTAGGGCTGCTGATTGGTCACTGCTCATGGACCCGAACCCGAGTGATCTAACCATGCCCAGGGTGAAGCTTTGGTGAAACAGAGTGGAGGCCCGGACCAACCGATGTTGAAAAATCGGTGGATGAGGTGTGGTTAGGGGTGAAATGCCAATCGAACTCGGAGCTAGCTGGTTCTCCCCGAAATGCGTTGAGGCGCAGCGGTGAGCCAACGGGCTGTCTAGGGGTAAAGCACTGTTTCGGTGCGGGCTGCGAGAGCGGTACCAAATCGAGGCAAACTCTGAATACTAGGCAATGCATCCGGCTCGCCAGTGAGACTGCAGGGGATAAGCTCTGTAGTCGAGAGGGAAACAGCCCACGACCACCGGCTAAGGCCCCCAAATGGCCGCTAAGTGGCAAAGGAGGTGAGAGTGCAGAGACAACCAGGAGGTTTGCCTAGAAGCAGCCACCCTTGAAAGAGTGCGTAATAGCTCACTGATCAAGCGCTCTCGCGCCGAAAATGAACGGGACTCAAGCGGTCTGCCGAAGCCGTGGAATGATACATACATTGGTAGGGGAGCGTTCCGCTCTAGGGAGAAGCACAAGCGAGAGCAGGTGTGGACGAGGCGGAAGTGAGAATGTCGGCTTGAGTAACGCAAACGGTGGTGAGAATCCACTGCCCCGAAAACCTAAGGGTTCCTCCGCAAGGCTCGTCCACGGAGGGTGAGTCAGGGCCTAAGATGAGGCCGAAGGGCGCAGTCGATGGACAACAGGCCAAGATTCCTGTACCTCTCTGGGTTGGAAACGAGGGACGAAGTAGGCTCAGCCAGCCGGGTGATGGTTCTCGGTTCAAGGGTCCAAGGCGAGTGGGGGTAGAGACAATGCCCCTAGCCAAGGCCCGAGCACTAGATGCCACAGCTTCGGCGGTGTCATCGAAGTGGCTTATGCCAAACTTCCAAGAAAAGCTCGAACTCCGTAGGCCCAGAGAGCCTGTACCCGAAACCGACACAGGTAGGTAGGTAGAGAATACCTAGGGGCGCGAGGCAACTCTCTCCAAGGAACTCGGCAAGATAGCCCCGTAACTTCGGGAGAAGGGGTGCTCTCCGCAAGGGAGCCGCAGTGACCAGGCCCAAGCGACTGTTTACCAAAAACACAGGTCTCCGCTAAGTCGCAAGACGATGTATGGGGGCTGACGCCTGCCCAGTGCTGGAAGGTTAAGGAAGTCGGTGGTTGCACCTCTCATAGAAGTGCGAGAAGCTGGCGACCGAAGCCCCAGTCAACGGCGGTTGTAACTATAACGATCCTAAGGTAGCGAAATTCATTGCCGGGTAAGTTCCGGCCTGCACGAAAGGCGTAACGATTTGGGCACTGTCTCGGAGAGAGGCTCGGTGAAATAGACTTGCCTGTGAAGATGCGGGCTACCTCCACCTGGACAGAAAGACCCTATGAAGCTTGACTGTTCCCTGGGATGGGGTTTGGGCTCTTCCTGCGCAGCTTAGGTGGGAGGCGTAGAGTCGGGCTTTCCGGAGCTCGAGGAGCCAGCAGTGAGATACCACCCTGGAAGAGCTAAAATCCTAACCAACGGCCCCACACAGAGGTCGTTGAGACAGTCTCAGGCAGACAGTTTCTCTGGGGCAGAGGCCTCCCAAAAGGTAATGGAGGCGTGCAAAGGTCCCCTCAGGCTGGACGGAAATCAGTTGGAGAGTGCAAAGGCAAAAGGGGGCTTGACTGCGAGACCTACAAGTCGAGCAGGGACGAAAGTCGGCCTTAGTGATCCGACGGTGCCGCGTGGAAGGGCCGTCGCTTATCGGATAAAAGTTACTCTAGGGATAACAGGCTGATCTTCCCCAAGAGTTCACATCGACGGGAAGGTTTGGCACCTCGATGTCGGCTTGTTGCATCCTGGGGCGGTAGTACGTCCCAAGGGTTGGGCTGTTCGCCCATGAAAGCAGCACATGAGCTGGGTTCAGAACGTCGCGAGACAGTTTGGTCCATATCCGGTGGGGGCGCTAGAGCATTGAGAGGAGCTTTCCCTAGTACGAGAGGACCGGGAAGGACGCACCCCTGGTGTACCAGTTCTCGTGCCAACGGGACACGCTGGGTAGCCAAGTGCGGAGCGGATCACTGCTGAAAGCATCTAAGTAGGAAGCCCACCTCAAGATGAGTGCTCTTGTATAAGGTCACGGCAAGACTAGCCGGAAAAACACACGATAGCTGCCATGTGGAAGTGCAGCGATGCATGCAGCAGAGGCATACTAACAGACCGAGACTTTGAATCCAACCACGCAGCTCACATAATCACACACAAGGCACAACAGTCGCTCCACACCCACCCCATGCCTCTGGTTGAGATCACTCAAAGCAGTGATCCAGCCTTGTCCCCTTGGTTGTCATCCTGGTGTCTTAGGCGTAGTGGAACCACACCCATCCATCTCGAACTGGGTGGTGAAACGCTACCGCGGCGAAAATACTGCAGAGGGAGCTCTGTGGGAAGATAGTTGGATGCCAGGATCCAACCCCCAACACCCTGCTCACGCTTGATACAAAGCGGCTCGTCTCGATTCACAAGTCAACGCCATCCCAGGCTGGTCATTCGCCCAACCCAACGCTCGCCAACGGAAACTGGAGCGTATGTTTCTAAGGAGCTTAGATGGCCGAATCCACGGGACGATTCGAGAGACTGATCCGCGCTCCGAGGGGGCACATGCATGGACTCTTGAGGCTTGCACCATACATCGTGCCTCCGCAAGTGATCGATGCAACCCCTGTGAGGCTATTACAAAGTGTGAGCAAACCCCATCCGAATCGATACCGCCTATAAGTGGCGAGCCCAGCCTGCAAAGAGCCATCTAGGTCCCTAGCGCGAAAGCACACAACACGAAGAAGGGGCGGGCAAGGAGGGATTCGAACCCCCGACACCGTGGTTCGTAGCCACGTGCTCTAGTCCACTGAGCTACAAGCCCAAGCCCATACGCCCATTGTACTAGACTCTGCTAGCACAGGGCAAGCCTGGCACCTCGCAGAGCTAGGGGCCTATCTCTCCAAGCACCCAAGCAAAGATGCGTGACTCGTTCTCAATGAGTGTCCAAGGCAAGCGCTTAGGGTACAATAGATGTGGGCCTCAAGCCCCTTCCTTTCCCTAGTAGCTCAGTGGTACGAGCGATCGGCTGTTAACCGAATGGTCGTAGGTTCAAATCCTACCTGGGGAGAACGGGGGCTTGTTCCGCAAAACACACCCAGAAGGGCCTCCGCCTTGAGAAGAGGCTCAGCACAGCTGAGCCATCTAACTGACATCATGGCGAGCACATAAGAAACCAAAGGCAAACCCTTAGATAGTTTGGCGCCTCCTCCCGATCCGGGAGCTTCCCAACACCCAATCCAAATGTGGAGCATCAAAAGCCTATCTAGGCTTGAAAGGCGGCCTACTG